GTTAATGTAGCTTAAAAATAAAGCAAAGCACTGAAAATGCTTAGATGGGCCGAATCGCCCCATAAACACATAAAGGTTTGGTCCTGGCCTTTCTATTAGCTGTCAGTAAGATTACACATGCAAGTATCCGCGCCCCTGTGAGAATGCCCTTAAAGTCCATTAGATGACAATAAAGGAGCTGGTATAAAGTTCACTCTTAAGTAGCTCAAAACACCTTGCACAGCCACACCCCCACGGGAAACAGCAGTGATAAAAATTAAGCCATGAACGAAAGTTTGACTAAGCTATACTGACTATTAGGGTTGGTAAATTTCGTGCCAGCCACCGCGGTCATACGATGAACCCAAGTTAATAGAATAACGGCGTAAAGAGTGTTAAGGAGATAAACCTAAACTAAGGTCAAGACTTAGCTAAGATGTAAAAACCTACAGCTAAAGTAAAAATAAACTACGAAAGTGACTTTAATATATCTGATGACACGACAGCTAAGGCCCAAACTGGGATTAGATACCCCACTATGCTTAGCCATAAACTTAGACAGTTATATTAACAAAACTGTCCGCCAGAGAACTACTAGCAACAGCTTAAAACTCAAAGGACTTGGCGGTGCTTTATATCCCTCTAGAGGAGCCTGTTCTGTAATCGATACACCCCGATACACCTCACCAACTCTTGCTAATTCAGCCTATATACCGCCATCCTCAGCAAACCCTTAAAAGGACTAATAGTAAGCACAAGTACTGACATAAAAACGTTAGGTCAAGGTGTAGCTTATGAGTTGGGAAGCAATGGGCTACATTTTCTAATCAAGAATATTACGAAAGTCTTTATGAAATTAAAGACTAAAGGAGGATTTAGTAGTAAATTAAGAATAGAGTGCTTAATTGAATAGGGCCATGAAGCACGCACACACCGCCCGTCACCCTCCTCAAGTGCCCAAACCATAATGCATACTTAAGCCCAAGGTAACAAACATAAGAGGAGACAAGTCGTAACAAGGTAAGCATACTGGAAAGTGTGCTTGGAATAATCAAAGTGTAGCTTAAAACAAAGCACCTGGCTTACACCCAGAAGATTTCATATAAATGACCACTTTGAACTAAAGCTAGCCCAACCAAAACATCTTTCAACTAACCTAAAAATGTAAAACAAAACATTTATTATCCTAATAAAAGTATAGGTGATAGAAATTATACTATGGCGCTATAGAGACAGTACCGTAAGGGAATGAGTGAAAGATTTAATTAAAAGTACCAAAAAGCAAAGTTTACCACTTATACCTTTTGCATAATGATTTAACTAGAAATTCTTAGCAAAGAGAACTTAAGTTAAAATCCCCGAAACCAGACGAGCTACCCAAAAGCAGCATATCAGAGCGAACTCGTCTATGTAGCAAAATAGTGAGAAGACTTCTGGGTAGGGGTGAAAAGCCTAACGAGCCTGGTGATAGCTGGTTGTCCAGAAAAGAATATAAGTTCAACTTTAATTTCTACAAAAAAAAATACAAATTTTAATGTAAAATTAAAGGCTAGTCTAAAGAGGTACAGCCCTTTAGACACAGGATACAACCTTTATTGGAGAGTAAGAATATTATATAACCATAGTAGGCCTAAAAGCAGCCATCAATTAAGAAAGCGTTCAAGCTCAACAAAAATATAAAAGCTAATTATAAGCATTTTCACTAACTCCCAAACTTTAACTGGACTAATCTATTGTATTATAGAAGAAATACTGTTAATATGAGTAACAAGAAATTTTTCTCCTAGCACAAGCTTATATCAGAACGGATGCCCACTGATAGTTAACAACAAGATAATTATAATTAAAAAATAAAAAACTTATCAAAAAGACTGTTAGTCCAACACAGGTGTGCTATTATTTAAGGAAAGATTAAAAGAAGTAAAAGGAACTCGGCAAACACAGACCCCGCCTGTTTACCAAAAACATCACCTCTAGCATTTATAGTATTAGAGGCACTGCCTGCCCAGTGACACTAGTTAAACGGCCGCGGTATCCTGACCGTGCAAAGGTAGCATAATCATTTGTTCTCTAATTAAGGACTTGTATGAATGGCCACACGAGGGTCTTACTGTCTCTTACTTCCAATCAGTGAAATTGACCTTCCCGTGAAGAGGCGGGAATAAAAAAATAAGACGAGAAGACCCTATGGAGCTTTAATTAACTAGCTTAAGTAAACAATAACAATATCCAAATAGGAATAAAAACCTTACCCATAAGCTAGCAATTTCGGTTGGGGTGACCTCGGAGTATAAAATAACCTCCGAGTGATTTCAGACAAGACCTACAAGTCAAATCCTAAGTCATAATTGATCCAATAATTATTGATCAACGGAACAAGTTACCCTAGGGATAACAGCGCAATCCTATTTGAGAGTCCTTATCGACAATAGGGTTTACGACCTCGATGTTGGATCAGGACATCCCAATGGTGCAGCCGCTATTAATGGTTCGTTTGTTCAACGATTAAAGTCCTACGTGATCTGAGTTCAGACCGGAGTAATCCAGGTCGGTTTCTATCTATTATGTATATATTTCTCCTAGTACGAAAGGACAAGAGAAATGGGGCCTATTCCACAAGAACGCCTCACCAGTCGAATAGATGATATTATCTAAATCTAATAGACTATACAAATTTTGTGCCTTAGACAAAGGTCCCGTTAGGGTGGCAGAGCCCGGCAATTGCGTAAAACTTAAGCCTTTATCATTCAGAGGTTCAAATCCTCTCCCTAACAACATGTTTATAATTAATATCTTTACCCTAATTGTACCTATTCTTCTTGCCGTTGCTTTTCTTACTTTGATTGAACGAAAAGTATTAGGTTACATACAACTACGAAAAGGCCCCAACATCGTAGGACCATACGGATTACTACAGCCAATTGCTGATGCAATCAAACTATTCACCAAAGAGCCACTACGACCTCTTACATCTTCTATTTCAATGTTTATTATTGCCCCTGTACTAGCCCTTACTCTAGCCTTAACAATATGAATTCCCCTTCCAATACCCTACCCCCTAATCAACATAAACCTTGGAGTATTATTTATGCTTGCAGTATCAAGCCTAGCCGTATACTCCATCCTCTGATCTGGTTGAGCTTCCAACTCAAAATATGCCCTAATTGGGGCCTTACGAGCAGTAGCCCAAACCATCTCATACGAAGTCACACTAGCAATCATCCTGCTCTCAGTTTTATTGATAAGCGGGTCATTCTCCTTATCTAATCTCATTATTACCCAACAATATACCTGACTAATTTTCTCATCATGGCCACTAGCCATAATGTGATTTATCTCAACCCTCGCAGAAACTAACCGGGCCCCATTTGATCTTACAGAAGGAGAATCAGAATTAGTATCGGGCTTTAACGTAGAATATGCAGCTGGCCCATTCGCACTATTTTTCCTCGCAGAATATGCCAATATTATTATAATAAATGTTCTCACAACTATCCTATTCCTAGGAGCATTCCACAGCCCCTACTTCCCAGAACTTTACTCAATCAATTTTATAATTAAAACCCTTATACTAACCATTTCTTTCCTATGAGTTCGAGCATCTTATCCACGCTTCCGCTATGATCAATTAATACACCTCTTATGAAAAAATTTTCTGCCCCTCACATTAGCCTTATGTATATGACATGTATCTTTTCCAATCTTCCTATCCGGAGTACCCCCACAATAATAGAAATATGTCTGATAAAAGAGTTACTTTGATAGAGTAAATAATAGAGGTTTAAATCCTCTTATTTCTAGAGCTATAGGTCTCGAACCTACTCCTAAGAGCTCAAAACTCTTCGTGCTACCTCATTACACCACACTCTAAGTAAGGTCAGCTAAATAAGCTATCGGGCCCATACCCCGAAAATGTTGGTTTATATCCTTCCCGTACTAATTAACCCAATAGTGATATGAGCAATTTACTTTACCATAATTATAGGAACACTAATTGTAATAATGAGCTCTCATTGACTAATAATCTGAATCGGGTTTGAAATAAATATATTAGCAATTATCCCCATCCTAATAAAAAACTTTAACCCACGGGCAATAGAAGCTGCAACAAAATATTTTCTTACTCAGGCTACCGCATCAATATTACTCATATTAGCCATTATTATTAACCTAATATACTCCGGTCAATGATCTGTTATAAAAATATCAAACCCCACCACATCCCTGATAATAACATCTGCCATAATCATAAAATTAGGCATAGCACCTTTCCACTTTTGAGTTCCCGAAGTAACACAAGGTGTGTCACTAACATCTGGCATAGTCTTACTAACTTGACAAAAATTTGCCCCTTTATCCGTTCTAATACAAATAGCTCACACAATTAATACTAACATAATGCTAATTACAGCTATCCTTTCCATCGCTATTGGAGGATGAGGAGGACTAAACCAAACCCAATTACGGAAAATCATAGCATATTCTTCAATTGCACACATAGGTTGAATAGCAGCAATCCTAACATATAATCCATCAATTACTATACTAAACCTACTATTATATGTCATAATAACACTTACAACATTTATACTATTACAATACAACTCAGCCACCACAACATTATCCCTCTCCATAACATGAAACAAAATACCACTAATATCTACCCTGATCTTAATAACAATATTATCATTAGGTGGCTTACCCCCATTATCAGGCTTCATGCCTAAATGAATAATTATTAATGAATTAACAAAAAATCACAATATCATTTTACCAACATTAATAGCTATTATAGCTTTATTAAACCTCTACTTCTACATACGACTAACCTACTCCACTTCACTAACACTGTTCCCAACAACAAACAACATAAAAATAAAATGACAATTTGACAACCCCAAAAAAGCCCCATTCCTATCACCCCTAATCATTTTATCCACACTTACGCTACCAATAACCCCTATATTTACTATTCTTTTGGACTAGGGGTTTAGGTTAAACTAGACCAAGGGCCTTCAAAGCCCTAAGCAAGTATGATTTACTTAACCTCTGAAATTTAAGGATTGCAGGAATCTATCCTACATCAATTGAATGCAAACCAATTACTTTTATTAAGCTAAATCCTTACTAGATTGGTGGGGTATGATCCCACGAAATTTTAGTTAACAGCTAAATACCCTAATCAACTGGCTTCAATCTATTTCTAAAAAAAAAAAGAAAGAAATAGATTGAAGCCTTGGCGGGGTGAGCCGCATCTTTGAATTTGCAATTCAACATGAATTTCACCACAAGACTTGGTAAAAAGAGGACACGGACCTCTGTATTTAGATTTACAGTCTAATGCTTATACTCAGCCATTTTACCTATGTTCATTAATCGTTGACTATTCTCAACAAACCATAAAGATATTGGCACCTTATATATACTATTTGGTGCTTGAGCAGGAATAGTGGGCACCGCTCTTAGTTTATTAATCCGAGCAGAGCTTGGCCAGCCCGGAGCCCTTTTAGGGGATGATCAGATTTATAATGTTATTGTAACAGCCCATGCGTTCATTATAATTTTCTTCATAGTAATACCAATCCTTTTAGGGGGCTTTGGTAACTGACTTGTGCCTCTTATAATCGGAGCGCCTGATATAGCCTTTCCTCGGATAAATAACATAAGCTTTTGACTTCTGCCACCCTCATTCCTATTGCTTCTAGCCTCCTCAACAGTAGAAGCAGGAGCAGGGACTGGATGAACCGTTTACCCTCCACTAGCAGGAAATCTAGCCCATGCAGGAGCCTCTGTAGATCTTGCTATCTTTCCACTACACTTAGCAGGGGTGTCCTCTATTTTAGGAGCTATTAATTTTATTACTACTATTATTAATATAAAACCTCCCGCTATATCTCAATACCAAACACCTCTGTTTGTGTGATCCGTACTAATTACCGCCGTCCTTCTTCTACTTTCACTGCCAGTCCTAGCTGCAGGAATCACTATACTCTTAACAGATCGAAATCTTAATACTACTTTCTTTGATCCTGCCGGAGGAGGGGACCCAATCCTTTATCAACACCTATTCTGATTTTTTGGGCACCCTGAAGTCTATATTCTTATTTTGCCGGGCTTTGGACTAATTTCCCATATCGTGACTTATTATTCGGGGAAAAAGGAACCTTTCGGCTATATAGGAATAGTATGAGCAATAATGTCTATTGGTTTCCTAGGTTTTATTGTCTGAGCCCATCATATATTCACCGTAGGCCTTGACGTAGATACCCGTGCCTACTTTACATCTGCTACAATAATCATTGCCATCCCAACAGGCGTAAAAGTATTTAGCTGACTTGCTACATTACATGGTGGGAATATTAAATGATCTCCTGCAATACTGTGAGCCTTAGGCTTCATTTTTCTATTTACTGTTGGTGGTTTAACCGGAATTGTATTAGCAAATTCTTCCTTAGACATTGTCTTACATGATACATATTATGTAGTAGCCCACTTCCACTACGTCTTATCCATAGGTGCTGTATTTGCTATTATCGGGGGATTTGTTCATTGATTTCCATTATTTACTGGCTACACAATTAGTTCAACATGAGCTAAAATCCACTTTGCTATTATATTTGTAGGAGTTAATATAACATTTTTCCCACAACACTTCCTAGGTTTATCAGGAATACCTCGCCGTTATTCAGACTACCCAGACGCATATACAACATGAAATACAGTATCATCTATAGGATCGTTCATCTCACTAACAGCAGTAATACTTATAGTATTTATAATCTGAGAGGCATTTGCTTCTAAGCGAGAAGTATCTACAGTAGAACTTACAACAACTAATATCGAGTGACTCCATGGATGCCCTCCACCCTATCACACATTTGAAGAACCTACATACATGAACCCTAAATAGTTAAGAAAGGAAGGAATCGAACCCCCTAAAACTGGTTTCAAGCCAATCCCATAACCACTATGACTTTCTCAATATTTGAGGTATTAGTAAAATTATTACATAACTTTGTCAAAGTTAAGTTAAAGGCTAAAATCCTTTATATCTCTCATGGCCTATCCCTTTCAGTTTGGTTTTCAAGATGCCACATCACCAATTATAGAAGAATTACTTCACTTTCACGATCACGCTTTAATGATTGCTTTCTTAATTAGCTCTCTAGTACTATATATTATTTCACTAATATTAACGACAAAATTAACTCACACAAGTACTATAGACGCCCAAGAAGTCGAGACCATCTGAACAATTATACCCGCTATTATCTTAATCATAATTGCCCTACCTTCACTACGAATCCTTTACATAATAGACGAAATTAACAACCCTTCTCTAACAGTTAAAACAATAGGGCACCAGTGGTATTGAAGTTATGAATATACTGACTATGAAGATTTGACTTTCGATTCCTATATGATTCCTACTTCAGAATTAAAGCCTGGAGAACTACGATTACTTGAAGTTGATAACCGAGTCGTCCTTCCAATAGAAATAACTATCCGCATGCTAATTTCTTCAGAAGACGTTCTTCACTCTTGAGCTGTCCCATCCTTAGGTTTAAAGACAGATGCAATTCCCGGGCGATTAAATCAAACAACCTTGCTATCAACACGTCCAGGCCTATACTACGGGCAATGTTCAGAAATTTGTGGGTCCAACCATAGCTTCATACCAATTGTACTAGAAATGGTACCGCTAAAATATTTTGAAAAATGATCATCATCAATACTATAATGTCATTAAGAAGCTATATAGCGTTAACCTTTTAAGTTAAAGATTGAGAGTTTAAATCCCTCCTTAATGGTATGCCACAACTAGATACTTCTACTTGATTTATTACCATCTTAGCAACTACCATTACATTATTCATTTTATTTCAACTTAAAATTTCAAAACATATTTATTACTCAAGCCCAGAAACTAAATCAATAAAATCCTTAAAACACAATACCCCTTGAGAAGCAAAGTGAACGAAAATTTATTCGCCTCTTTCATTACCCCAACAATAATAGGATTACCTATTGTTATATTAATTATAATATTTCCAAGTATTATACTTCCTACCTCAAATCGACTAATCAACAATCGTATAATCTCCTTACAACAATGACTTATTCAATTAACTTCTAAACAAATAATAGGAATTCATAATATCAAAGGACAGACCTGATCTCTTATACTGATATCATTAATTATATTTATTGGCTCAACCAACCTACTAGGTCTACTTCCACACTCATTTACACCTACAACACAACTATCAATAAATTTAGGCATAGCCATCCCACTATGAGCCGGGACCGTAATTACAGGATTTCGTCACAAAGCAAAAGCTTCCCTAGCTCACTTCTTACCTCAAGGAACTCCATTACCTCTCATCCCCATATTAATTATTATCGAAACTATTAGTCTATTTATTCAACCCATAGCCTTAGCCGTACGGCTAACCGCAAATATCACTGCTGGTCACCTATTAATTCATCTTATTGGGGGAGCCACCCTAGCTTTAATAAATATTAGTCCAATTACTGCTGTAATTACATTCATTATTCTAGTCTTATTAACGATTCTAGAGTTCGCAGTGGCCTTAATTCAAGCTTATGTATTTACACTTCTAGTTAGCCTCTACTTACATGACAACACATAATGACTCACCAAACACATGCCTACCATATAGTAAACCCTAGCCCATGACCTTTAACAGGGGCTCTTTCAGCTTTACTTTTAACATCTGGACTAGTGATATGATTCCATTTCAACTCAATAGTATTACTATCCCTAGGTTTATTAACCAATACTCTAACCATATTTCAATGATGACGAGACGTAGTACGTGAAGGTACATTCCAAGGACATCACACACCTATTGTCCAAAAAGGATTACGATATGGTATAGTTCTATTTATCATTTCCGAAGTTTTCTTCTTTGCTGGCTTCTTCTGAGCCTTTTACCATTCTAGCCTTGCCCCTACTCATGAATTAGGAGGATTTTGACCGCCTGCAGGAATTAACCCTCTTAATCCCCTAGAAGTGCCGCTATTAAACACCTCAGTTCTACTCGCTTCAGGTGTATCAATCACATGAGCCCATCATAGCCTAATAGAAGGAAATCGTAAGCATATAAATCAAGCTTTATTTATTACAATTATTCTAGGAGTGTACTTCACTGTTCTTCAAGCAGCAGAGTATTACGAGGCTCCATTCACAATCTCAGACGGAGTATATGGGTCTACGTTCTTCATGGCAACTGGATTTCATGGATTACATGTAATTATCGGTACAACATTCCTTACAGTCTGCTTACTTCGACAACTAAAATACCACTTTACTTCAAAACACCACTTTGGTTTCGAAGCAGCTGCCTGATACTGACACTTCGTAGACGTAGTATGACTATTCCTATACGTTTCAATCTACTGATGAGGTTCTTGTTCTTTTAGTATTAATAAGTACAGCTGACTTCCAATCAGCCAGTCTTGGTAAAGTCCAAGGAAGAATAATAAATATAATTATTACAATAATTGTTAATATTTCATTATCTTCTATCCTTGTATTAATTGCATTCTGACTCCCCCAATTAAATTCATACGCAGAAAAGTCCAGCCCATATGAATGCGGATTTGATCCAATAGGGTCTGCCCGACTGCCTTTCTCAATAAAATTCTTCCTAGTAGCTATTACATTCCTATTATTCGACTTAGAAATTGCCCTCCTTCTACCTCTCCCATGAGCTGCCCAAACAGACAATGTAAAAACTGTTCTAATTATAGCCCTAACCCTTATTTCTATATTAGCATTAAGCCTAGCCTATGAATGAACACAAAAAGGCTTAGAATGAAACGAATTGATAATTAGTTTAATTAAAATAAATGATTTCGACTCATTAGATTACGGTTTGCTCCGTAATTATCAAATGACTCTAGTGCATGTAAATATCATAATCGCATTCTTAGTTTCCCTTCTAGGATTATTACTTTACCGATCGCACTTGATATCTACACTTCTATGCCTAGAGGGGATAATATTATCTTTATTTATCTTAAGTACTATTCTGATTCTTAACCTTCACTTTACTTTAGCTAGTATAGCCCCAATTATTTTATTAGTATTCGCTGCATGCGAAGCGGCTGTTGGACTCTCCTTACTAGTTATAGTCTCAAATACATATGGAGTTGATTATGTTCAAAACCTCAATCTTCTACAATGCTAAAAATTATTATTCCTACAATAATATTACTTCCACTGACCTGACTATCCAATAATAGCATAATCTGAATTAACACCACAATATATAGCCTATTAATCAGCTTACTAAGCCTATCACTCCTAAACTATCCAGACAATAACGTTTACTCTATTCTCCTATTCTCAGATTCATTATCCACACCACTACTAATCCTAACTTCATGACTCCTGCCTCTCATATTAATAGCCAGCCAAAATCACCTAATTAATGAACTCATTACACGAAAAAAACTATATATCTCAATACTAGTTTTATTACAAATTTTTCTCCTCATAACATTTTCAGCCACAGAAATAATCTTATTTTATATTTTATTTGAAGCGACACTAGTACCAACTTTAGTCTTAATTACACGATGAGGAAATCAAACAGAACGATTAAATGCAGGCTATTATTTCTTATTTTACACATTAATTGGATCGCTCCCACTTCTCGTTGCACTTACTTATTTACAAAATACTTCCGGTTCTTTAAACATTATAATTATACAACTAATTACACCACACCTTCAAGACTCATGATCCTCGATACTCCTATGAATAGCATGCATTATAGCATTCATAGTAAAAATACCATTATATGGACTTCACCTATGACTACCAAAAGCCCATGTAGAAGCACCAATCGCAGGATCAATAGTCCTAGCAGCGGTTCTACTAAAACTAGGTGGCTATGGTATGATACGAATCACCACAGTCTTATCACCTCAAACAACCTTCATAGCCTATCCCTTCATAGCCCTGTCCCTATGAGGAATAATTATAACCAGTTCAATCTGCTTGCGCCAGACAGACTTAAAATCACTAATTGCATACTCATCTGTAAGCCACATAGCCCTTGTAATCGTAGCTATCATAATTCAAACCCCATGAAGCTATATAGGAGCTACCGCCCTTATAATTGCTCACGGCTTAACATCCTCTATATTATTCTGCCTAGCAAATACTAATTATGAACGAATTCACAGCCGAACTATAATTTTAGCTCGAGGACTACAAACTGTCCTACCCCTTATAGCCGCTTGATGACTTATAGCAAGTCTAACTAACCTGGCCCTACCCCCAACAATTAACTTAATCGGAGAGCTTATTATTATACTAACTTCATTCTCATGATCTAATTTTACTATAATCTTAATAGGACTAAATATAGTTATTACTGCCCTTTACTCACTATATATACTAATTCAAACCCAACGAGGCAAGCATACCCACCATGTAAACAACATCTGCCCTTCCTTTACACGAGAGCATGCCTTAATAGCTCTTCATATCTTTCCATTATTATTATTATCCCTAAACCCAAAAATCATTTTAGGGATAACATACTGTAAATATAGCTTAAATAAAACATTAGCTTGTGAATCTAATAATAGAAGCTTATACCTTCTTATTTACCGAGAAAGTAACGCAAGAACTGCTAATTCATGCTCCCATGTATAACAACATGGCTTTCTTACAGACTTTTATAGGATAGTAGTAATCCATTGGTCTTAGGAACCAAAAACTTGGTGCAACTCCAAATAAAAGTAATTAACCTATTCTCATCTTCTTTATTAATAATATTATTAATCTTAACTCTGCCAGTAGTAACATCCATAACTAACATCTATAAAAAAATTACTTTCCCCTTGTATGTTAAAGATACCATTGCATGCGCTTTTATAATTAGCATAATTCCCTACATCATATTTAGCTACACCGGACAAGAAACTATCATTTCCAATTGACATTGAATAACAATCAATACTATAAAATTATCTATTAGCCTAAAATTTGACTACTTCTCATTAATCTTTATACCAGTAGCATTATTTGTTACCTGATCCATCATAGAATTCTCCATATGATATATACACTCAGACCCAAACATCAATCGATTTTTTAAATACCTACTAATATTCCTAATTACAATACTTGTCCTAGTGACAGCCAATAATATATTTCAACTCTTTATTGGTTGAGAAGGAGTAGGAATTATATCTTTTTTACTCATCGGTTGATGATACGGACGAGCAGACGCAAACACCGCAGCCCTACAAGCAATTCTCTACAACCGAATTGGAGATATTGGCTTTGTACTATCAATGGCATGATTTATATTCAATGCCAACTCATGAGAGCTACAACAAATCTTCATAATCCCTTCAGAACAAACCAACATACCCCTAATAGGTTTAATTTTAGCAGCAACAGGTAAATCAGCACAATTTGGACTCCACCCTTGACTACCATCCGCTATAGAAGGTCCAACCCCAGTATCAGCCCTACTTCACTCAAGTACTATAGTAGTAGCCGGTATTTTTCTCCTTATCCGATTCTACCCACTATTAGAAAATAACAAGACAGCCCAAACATTAATTCTATGTCTTGGTGCTATCACAACCTTGTTTACAGCACTATGTGCTATAACTCAAAATGATATTAAAAAGATCATTGCCTTTTCCACCTCAAGCCAATTAGGTTTAATAATGGTCACAATTGGACTTAATCAACCCCACCTAGCCTTCTTACATATTTGCACTCATGCTTTCTTTAAAGCCATATTATTTATATGCTCTGGATCAATTATTCATAGCCTAAATGATGAGCAAGACATTCGAAAAATAGGAGGTCTCTACAAAACAATACCTTTTACTACAACCGCTTTAATTACAGGTAGTTTAGCTCTGACAGGAATACCTTTCCTAACAGGATTCTACTCAAAAGACCTGATTATTGAGACAGCTAACATATCCTACACAAATGCCTGAGCCCTCCTAATAACATTAATTGCTACTTCACTAACTGCTGTTTATAGCACTCGAATTATATTCTTTGCCCTCCTAGAACAACCACGATTCCCACCCATAATCTTAATTAACGAAAATAACCCCTCCCTCATCAAGCCTATTAAACGACTACTATTAGGAAGTATCTTTGCTGGCTTCATTATCTCTAACAACCTAACCCCAATAAATATTCCTACTATAACCATACCCACCTATATTAAACTTACAGCACTTCTTATTACATTAATTGGATTTATAATAGCAATTGAGCTCAACAACATAACACGCAATTTAAAATTCCCGGCACCAAACAATGTATACAAATTTTCAAATCAACTAGGGTTTTTCCCTATCATCATACACCGTCTTGTACCTAAAACAAATCTAATAATAAGCCAAAAAATAGCATCTATACTCTTAGACCTTTCTTGATTAGAAAATGCTCTGCCTAAGACACTGGTACAAATTCAAATAACTTACTCAACTCTAGTGGCTAATCAAAAGGGCCTAGTTAAGCTTTATTTCTTGTCTTTCCTAATTTCAATATTGATCGGATTAATAATTTTTAATTTCCACGAGTAATTTCTATAACTACTAAAACCCCAATTACCAAGGATCACCCAGTCACAATTACTAATCAATAACCATAGCTATACAATGCTGCAATACCCATGGCCTCCTCACTAAAGAACCCAGAATCCCCAGTATCATAAATAACTCAATCGCCTTGTCCATTGAAATTTAAAATAATTTCTAACTTTTCATCACTAGCTAAATAGCCTATAAACAACAATTCAGCAATAAACCCAGAAACTAATAATCCTAAAACAGTATAATTAGAAGTTCAAACCTCAGGATATTCCTCCATAGCTATCGCAGTAGTATAACCAAAAACTACAAGCATACCACCTAAATAGATCAAAAATACTATCAAACCTAAAAAAGACCCACCATAATTTAACACCACCCCACAACCAATCCCCCCACTAACAATTAACCCCAACCCACCATAAATAGGTGATGGTTTTGAACAAAAACCAACAAAACTCAATACTAAAATAGTACTTAAAATCAATTCAATGTATGTTACCATTATTCCTACATGGAATCTAACCATGACTAATGACATGAAAAATCATCGTTGTAATTCAACTACAAGAATATTAATGACAAACCTTCGAAAAACCCACCCACTTATAAAAATTATTAACAACTCATTCATTGACCTACCAGCCCCCTCAAACATTTCTTCTTGATGAAACTTTGGCTCTCTATTAGGTGTATGCTTAATTATCCAAATCTTAACAGGCCTATTTTTAGCCATACACTACACATCCGATACTTTAACAGCATTCTCTTCCGTAACCCATATTTGCCGAGATGTAAATTACGGTTGACTAATCCGCTACCTCCATGCAAATGGTGCATCAATATTTTTTATCTGCTTATTCCTACATGTAGGACGAGGCCTATATTACGGCTCATATATATTTATAGAAACTTGAAACATTGGAGTAGTACTTTTATTCGCAGTAATAGCTACTGCATTTATAGGTTACGTGCTTCCATGAGGCCAAATATCATTCTGAGGGGCAACAGTTATTACAAACTTATTATCAGCAATCCCCTATATCGGAACAGACTTAGTAGAATGAATCTGAGGGGGCTTCTCAGTAGACAAAGCCACTCTAACTCGATTTTTCGCCTTCCACTTCATCTTACCATTTATCATTGCAGCCCTGGCAGGAGTCCACCTTCTCTTTCTACACGAAACAGGGTCAAACAACCCATCAGGACTAGTATCAGATGCGGACAAAATCCCATTTCACCCATATTATACCATTAAAGATATTCTAGGAGTTCTAATTTTACTTCTAGTCCTAATACTCCTAGTTTTATTCTCACCGGACCTGCTAGGAGATCCTGACAACTATACCCCAGCCAACCCCCTAAACACACCACCACATATCAAGCCAGAATGATATTTCCTATTTGCATACGCAATCCTACGTTCAATCCCAAATAAACTAGGAGGAGTTCTAGCTCTAGTAATATCAATCCTAATTCTAGCTATTATCCCTATACTCCACACATCCAAACAACGAAGCATAATATTCCGCCCTATTAGTCAATGCCTCTTCTGACTCTTAGTCGCAGACCTTTTAATCCTGACATGAATTGGAGGTCAACCAGTAGAGCACCCCTTTATTATTATTGGCCAATTAGCATCCATCCTATATTTCCTCCTAATCCTAGTCCTAATACCACTCGCAAGTATCATAGAGAATAATTTCTTAAAGTGAAGAGTCTTTGTAGTATAACAAATTACTCTGGTCTTGTAAACCAGAAATGAAGAAATAATCTCCCCAAGACATTCAAGGAAGAAGCTATAGCCTCACCACCAGCACCCAAAGCTGGAATTCTATAATAAACTATTCCTTGTAGACGTCTATTTATATAGATTAACAACACCAAACCATATTTTACAACACTAATATAGACAACTTGAAATAAAAATTTTATAAGTACTAAAAACAAATCTTCTTATGTATATCGTGCATAATTTATTTACCCCATACATATAAGCAAGTACATATAACTAATAATGTACATAAGACATATTACCTAAAGGTATGTTTAATCCCCATTAAATATTCCAGTCAATACGAATAATCATCTAACCTAACAATGTATAACATGACATAGTACATTAACCTATATAAGACCATAAACCATAAATTGATCTCTACCATAAACATAACACAAAGGCATACTACGCCCATAAACCAATGGGTTATTTCCTAATTCACCACCTCACGTGAAATCATCAACCCTTGTGAAAAGGACTAATTAACCTCGCTCCGGGCCCATAAACCTTGGGGGTAGCACAACTGCACTTTATCAGACATCTGGTTCTTTCTTCAGGGCCATCTCATCTAAACGCCCATTCATTCCTCTTAAATAAGACATCTCGATGGATTAATTACTAATCAGCCCATGCTCACACATAACTGTGGTGTCATACATTTGGTATTTTTTATTTTTTAGGGATGCTCTGACTCAGCTAAGCCGTGAGGGCTTTAACACAGTCAACCAAATTGTAGCTGGACTTAACGTGAAATTTAACCTCCGCAAACATCATTAAGGACTCATTTCAGTCAATGCTTTGGGACATAAATAATTATTTACCTTGAATTTTAACTTGAACAAACCCCCATTCCCCCAAGCGTCAAAACTATAATTGTATCCATCTTGCCAAACCCCAAAAACAAGTGATACAATATAATTCATTTCGCTTAATTTAACCCTCCACTTCTTCTTATAGTGACAGTGACACACATCTCAATTTCACTGAGCAAAATCATGTTACCTAAACATACTTTTTCAATATTGACAACAGATACAACATTTTACCCAAAATAAGTAGCACTCACCTACATTAATTACAAACAATTAGCTCTAATATCATTATTTAACAACTTTTACCCCATAAATAGTACATGTACATAGTACATAC